AATAAAGTGCCTGATTTTAGGGGTTACAATGATAAAGTAAAATAAGTATATAATTTTATACCTTTATTATTTATGAGTGAAGAACATTGAACCTCCCCCTTTGAAATCAAAATTCAATGTGCCACATGATTAACACCTACTCTTAATAAAGTAAGCTAATTTAAGCTGTTGGGTTCATACCCCACTTATGAGAGCTTTAACCTCTTCTTTTTTAGTGCACTTTAATCCTAAAAAATTTTTATTTATAAGAACTTTAATTGGAAGTACTTTAATATCAGTCTCATCTGCATCTTGATTTGGGGCATGAATAGGATTGGAAATTAACCTCCTTTCCTTCATTCCACTAATAAGCAATGGTATAAATCAACGATCAACAGAGGCTTCACTTAAATACTTCCTTACTCAGGCCTTAGGGTCTACCGTCTTACTACTAAGAGTAATTTATTTATTTTATTCCCTTAGAGCCATAAACTTTTTCCTTACAAATACAAGAGCTATTTTATTAATCAATATATCACTTCTATTAAAAGTTGGAGCAGCTCCATTTCACTTTTGATTTCCATTAGTTATAGAAGGATTAAATTGAATAAACTCCATTATTTTAATAACATGACAAAAATTTGCTCCATTAATTCTACTATCATACAATCTTAATAAGAATATTAACTTAATAACAATTTCAATTATATTATCTGCTCTTCTTGGTGGTCTTGGAGGATTAAATCAAACAATACTTCGGAAAATCATAGCCTTTTCATCAATTAATCATTTAAGATGAATTCTAGCAGCCATATTAATTAGAGAAAATACTTGATTGATATATTATTTTGTATATATTCTTCTATCAACCGCCGTCATAATATATTTCATGTTGAACAATATATTTCATCTTAACCAAATTCACGGAATAATCAATACAAACAAAATTAATAATTTAATGTTCAAAATAAATTTACTTTCCTTAGGAGGATTACCACCATTTTTAGGATTTTTTACAAAATGAATTGTAATTCAAGAACTATTAGTTAAAGGAAGTTTAATGATATTATTTATTATAATTATATCAACGCTAATTACCCTTTTCTATTACCTACGAGTTATTTACTTGAAACTATCAATATTTTACTTTATAGAAATATGAATTATACCACATTTGCAACCAACATTACACAAAATTTCAAATATTCTTACATATATCAATTTAGGTATACCTATTCTAATAGTACTCATTTTTTTATTAAACTTAAGATTTTAAGTTATTTAAAACTAATAGCCTTCAAAGCTAGAAATATAAGAGATAATACTTATAAAACTTAAGTTTTAATAAAAAATTACTTTTTCAGACTTGCAATCTAAAGTGTTATATACACTATAAAACCCACATTTTTTTAATAAAAGAGTTATTAACTCATTATAAGATTTACAATCTTATACCTTAATCTTCGGCCATTTTATTGCAACGTTGATTATTTTCCACAAACCATAAAGATATTGGGACTTTATACCTTATTTTTGGAGTGTGGGCAGGTCTAGTTGGAACTTCACTAAGCATTTTAATTCGAGCTGAATTAGGTCAACCAGGCAGCCTTATTGGAGATGATCAAATTTATAACGTTATTGTTACCGCTCATGCATTTATTATAATTTTTTTTATAGTAATACCAATTATAATTGGAGGATTTGGTAATTGATTAATTCCACTAATATTAGGAGCCCCAGATATAGCATTTCCACGACTAAATAATATAAGATTCTGACTACTTCCACCATCTTTAATACTCTTATTAATAGGAAGAGTTGTAGAAAATGGAGCCGGAACAGGTTGAACTGTTTATCCCCCCTTATCAAGTGGTATAGCTCACGCAGGGGGTTCGGTAGACCTCTCAATTTTTTCACTTCATCTAGCAGGTGCCTCTAGTATTCTTGGAGCCGCCAATTTTATTACAACCGTTATTAATATACGCCCAAAAGGAATATCACTAGACCGAATACCACTCTTTGTATGATCTGTATTAATTACAGCTATTCTATTATTATTATCACTTCCTGTCCTAGCAGGAGCAATTACTATATTACTAACAGATCGTAACTTAAATACCTCCTTTTTTGATCCTGCAGGAGGAGGAGATCCCATTTTATATCAACACTTGTTTTGATTTTTTGGACATCCAGAAGTTTATATTCTAATTATTCCAGGATTTGGAATAATTTCACATATTATTAGTCAAGAAAGAGGAAAAAAAGAAGCCTTCGGTTCCCTGGGTATAATTTATGCAATATTAGCTATCGGTTTATTAGGATTTGTTGTATGAGCTCACCACATATTTACAGTAGGTATAGATGTAGATACCCGAGCTTACTTTACAGCAGCTACAATAATTATTGCAGTACCCACTGGAATTAAAATTTTTAGATGACTTGCCACATTACATGGTATGAACATAAATTATTCACCACCACTTATATGAGCATTAGGATTTCTATTTCTATTTACTGTAGGAGGATTAACTGGTGTAGTATTAGCTAACTCATCTATTGATATTATTCTTCATGACACCTACTATGTAGTAGCACACTTCCACTACGTTCTTTCCATAGGTGCTGTCTTTGCTATTATAGGTGGTTTTACCCAATGATTTTCACTTTTTACAGGAAATATAATAAACCAACAATGATTAAAAATTCAGTTTATTATTATATTTCTAGGTGTAAATTTAACCTTCTTCCCGCAACACTTTCTAGGATTAAGAGGCATACCACGACGATATTCAGATTATCCTGATGCCTACACAATTTGAAATGTAGTATCATCATCTGGATCCTATATTTCTCTAATTAGAGTTATTTTTCTAGCTATTATTGTTTGAGAAGCTATAATTAGAGCACGACCAGTAATTTTTTATTATAATACCCCTAGCTCCTTAGAATGAAATCATAATACACCACCAGCTGACCACAGATATGACGAATTACCTATAATCTTAATTTACTAATTTGGCAGATAATTGCATCAGATTTAAATCCTGAATATAAAATATTAATTTTATTTAGTAATTGCAACATGAAATCAATTAGGTTTACAAGATAGAGCTTCTCCTTTAATAGAACAATTAATCTTTTTTCACGATCATACAATTCTTATTATTATATTAGTAACAACTATAGTTGGTTATATAATAATTAGTCTATTCTTCAACAAATTACCAAACCGATTCCTTTTAGAAGGACAATTAATTGAAGTAGTGTGAACTATTATTCCCGCCATCATTTTAATTTTTATTGCAATACCATCACTACGACTATTATATCTTTTAGACGAAGTAAGAGAACCTACTTTAACTTTAAAAACTATTGGCCACCAATGATATTGAAGATATGAATATTCAGACTTTATTAATGTAGAATTTGATTCTTATATAACACCCTTAAACGAATTAAACGATTATAGCTTTCGTTTACTAAATGTAAATATACGAACTGTTTTACCAATAAATAATCAAATTCGCCTCTTAATTAGTGCCGCCGATGTTCTACACTCATGAACCATACCAGCTTTAGGTGTAAAAGCTGATGCCGTGCCTGGTCGATTAAACCAAACAAATTTCTTAATAAACCGACCTGGTTTATTTTTTGGACAATGCTCAGAAATTTGGGGAGCCAATCACAGCTTTATACCTATTGTACTAGAAAGAGTCTCTAGATCACAATTTATTAACTGAATACAAAAAATAACAGAAATATCATTAGATGACTGAAAGTTAGTACTGGTCTCTTAAACCACTCCATAATATTTGTAACGAAATATTTCTAATGAAACAAAAATTAGTTAAACAATTATAACATAAGAATGTCAACCTTAAATTATTATTATATAATATTTTTGAATTCCTCAAATAGCACCTTTAAACTGACTAATACTATTTACTGTCTTTTTCATTATCTATATATTATTTCTTATCTTAAATTATTTCAATAAGTTTCCAACTAAAACTCATAAATATGAACTAAAACCATTTAAATTTGTTAAATTAAATTGAAAATGATAACTAATTTATTTTCAGTGTTTGATCCAACCACTAAAATTTTTAATATTAATCTTAACTGATTAAGAACATTACTAGGTATATCCTTAATTCCATATATCTTCTGATTAATACCTATACGAATAAATATAATTTGAAATTTAATTATTATAACTCTACACAAGGAATTTAAAATCTTAATAGGACCTCAAGGCCACCAAGGAAGATCAATTTTTTTTGTAACCCTTTTCTCAATTATTATATTTAATAATTTATTAGGACTATTTCCTTATATTTTTACAAGAACAAGACACCTAATTCTAACTTTAACTTTAGCCTTACCCCTTTGATTAAGCTTTATATTATATGGATGACTGAATTATACTCAACATATATTTGCTCACTTAGTCCCACAAGGAACCCCACCTATTCTTATACCATTTATAGTTTGTATTGAAACCATTAGTAACATAATTCGACCAGGCACCCTAGCAATCCGACTAGCTGCCAATATAATTGCTGGCCATTTACTGTTAACTTTAATAGGAAACATAGGACCTTCCTTATCCATATTATTTGTATCATTCTTAATTTTTGGGCAAATCCTCCTACTCACACTTGAAGTTGCAGTTGCCATTATTCAATCTTATGTTTTTGCTATCTTAAGAACTCTTTACTCTAGAGAAGTTAATTAATGACAATAAATCACCCATATCACCTAGTTGAACGAAGTCCATGACCTATCATCAGAGCCCTAGGAGCACTAATTATAACAACAGGAATCGTAAAATGATTTCACGTTTATAATAATCAATTATTTTTACTAGGTATCCTTATTATTTTAATAACCATAATTCAATGATGACGAGATGTTACTCGAGAAGGAACTTTTCAAGGCCTTCACACCCTCCAAGTTACTACTGGACTACGATGAGGAATAATTCTATTTATTATTTCAGAAGTATTTTTTTTTATTTCTTTCTTTTGAGCCTTCTTCCATAGAAGTTTATCACCAACTCAAGAATTAGGAGCATTTTGACCTCCTGCAGGAATTTCACCATTTAATCCTTTTCAAATTCCCCTCCTAAATACAGCCATTTTATTAGCATCAGGAGTTACAGTTACATGAGCCCACCATAGATTAATAGAAAAAAATCACAATCAAGCAATTCAAGCCTTAAGCTTAACCGTAATTTTAGGTATTTACTTTACATTACTTCAAGCTTTTGAATATATTGAAGCACCTTTTACTATTGCTGACTCCGTTTATGGCACAACATTTTTTGTAGCTACAGGATTTCATGGCCTCCACGTTTTAATCGGAACTACCTTCTTAACTACTTGCCTGATACGACATCAATTATGTCATTTCTCCTCCAAACATCACTTTGGTTTTGAAGCAGCTGCCTGATATTGACACTTTGTAGATGTAGTATGACTATTTCTATATGTTTCAATTTATTGATGAGGAAATTATCTTATTAATATATTTGTATATTTGGCTTCCAACCAAAATGTTTAAGAAAATCTTAAATAAGATAATATTTTTAGTATATTTCAACTCTCTCATTATCATCTCCATCACCATTTTAATAATAATAATAGCATCCTTATTATCAAATAAAAGAAATAATGATCGTGAAAAAAGATCACCATTTGAATGTGGATTTGATCCAAAAGGAAATGCACGACTACCCTTTTCACTACGATTCTTCTTAATTGCTATTATTTTTCTAATTTTCGACGTAGAAATTACACTCCTACTTCCAATAGTTATTATTTACGAAAAAATTAACATTCAATCATGAATACTTGTTAGAATAAGATTTTTATTAATTCTTCTCTTAGGACTCTTTCACGAATGAAATCAAGGCGCCTTATTATGAGCATCCTAAGCTCCTTAAATACAAGGATTATAGTTAATAATAACATTTGGGTTGCATTCAAAAAGTACTATAAATTAGTTAATCTTACTCATAAGTGTGAAGCAATAATTTGCAATTAGTTTCGACCTAATAATAAGGTATACTATTATACCCTCCTTATTTTTAGTAGAATCCAAACTGAGGATTATCACTGTTAATGATATCATTAAGATTTATATCTTCTATTAAAGAAAACTGATAAGATCTAATAAAAGCTGCTAACTTTTAATTATAGCGGTTAAAATCCGTTAAGTATTCTCATTTATGTAGTGTATATAAACACATTACTTTTTCATAGTAAAGAAAGAAATAATTCTCTTAAGTCCATCTACAAATTAATAAATCTTCTAAGCACCTTCAACGCTTTGCTTTAATATAAGCTATGCAAATAAAATATTCTTATAATAAAAAAAATTACTATAACTCATAATATAAAAGTTATAAAATAAATTTTAATACTATTATCTTGAAATAACTGAGTAGACTTAGATAAACTATATAAATTTATATATAAACCCTGAGCTCTCAAATATTCTCTTCAACCAAAGTCCATTCTTTTTATATAATAATTACCTTGTTCTAAAGGATTTTTTATGGTATTTTGGCTAGATAAAAACGGTATAAATCATATTGAACCTATAAACGAAATTATTATTTCTCTCTTTAAAAATATTCTTTGTATAAAAATTTTTAATTGGTTAATTTCCAATCCTATTCATGCCCCAACTAAACATACAAATAAAGTTAATAATTTTAAATAGAAAGGTAAACAAATTAATTCCATTCTTGAAAATATTATTCATGACATAATTCTTCCTACTATAATACCTATTAATGATAAAAAAATTATAGGTCAACTTATTTTAAAACTATCATCATGTAAAGAACTATATCTTATAAGATTTAAGTCTCCCATTATTGAATAAAAAACTAAACGGAAAGAATAGCATACAGTTAGCCCAGTAGAAATAAAATATAAAATAAATATTAAAACATTTAAAAATCTTATTTCTAAGACTTCTAAAATTAAATCCTTTGAATAAAATCCAGCTAAAAAAGGTATACCACATAGTGCTAAATTAGCAACATTAAAACATGATCTTGTTAAAGGTATTATCAATCCTATACAACCTAAAGATCGAATATCCTGTCAGTCCTTAATTCTATGAATTATACAGCCTGCGCATAGAAATAATAAAGCCTTAAATATAGCATGCGTTAACAAGTGAAAAAAAGATAATAAAGGATATCCTAAACTTAAAATGCTTATTATAACTCCTAATTGTCTTAGAGTTGATAAAGCAATAATCTTTTTTAAATCAAATTCAAAATTAGCCCCTAAACCTGCTATAAATATTGTTAATACAGAAATAAAAAAAAGAAAATTTCAAAAAATACCACCTGTAATAATAGGTCTAAAACGAATAAGTAAATACACACCAGCAGTTACTAAAGTAGAAGAATGTACTAAAGAAGATACAGGAGTAGGTGCTGCTATAGCAGCTGGTAATCAAGCAGAAAAAGGGATTTGTGCTCTCTTAGTTATACCAGCCAAAATAATAAAACCTGAAATTAATCATATGTCCTTATTATTAAATATATAATCTATATAGAAAATATAATTTCATCTTCCAAAATTTAATATTCAAGCAATTCTTATTAGAATTGCCACATCCCCAACTCGGTTAGAAAGAGCTGTTAGCATTCCAGCATTAAATGATTTTACATTTTGATAATAAATAACTAAACAATAAGAAACCAGTCCTAACCCATCTCAACCTAACAAAATACTAATTAGATTTGGTCTAATAATTAACATTCTTATAGAAAATACAAATATTAAAACTAATAAAACAAAACGAATAATATTTATATCCCCTTTTATATAATCTCTTCTATACATTACTACTATAGAAGAAATAAATAATACACATCTTAAAAATATTATTGATATTCAATCAAATAATAGTGTTATAACGACAGATAAACTTTGAATACTAAAAAATTCTCATTCAATAAAAATAGTTTTTTCTACTACTATAAAGCTAATACCAAAAAAAAGAAAAAAGACTGATATTATAAAAAGAAATAGAGAACTAATATAATAAAATTTTAAATTTAATAACATAGATCTAGTACATTCTTATCGTTCCTAAAGCCCCACAAACTTTTATCCTATGTAGACTAACTAAATATAACCAATAAATACAAAAATCAACTCCCAAAATTATATAATTGAGTGGAAATCAGTGTAATATTAATATTAAGTATTCATTAAATTTTCCAGAAGAACATGAATAAATTCTAGAAAATAATTGACCATGTTGTCTAATCGAAAATAAATATAAAGTATAACCTGCACATAAGAATGATAATAGTATCAAGGTAATAATACTATTAAATCTTCAATTAATAATTCTATTAATTAATCCAATTTCACCAACCAAATTAAGAGAAGGTGGGGCAGCTATATTAGAAGAACTTAACAAAAACCACCACATTGATATCGTAGGTATAAAGCTTAATAAACCTTTATTGATTAATAATCTACGACTTCCCAATCGTTCATAAATAATATTAATTAATGCAAATATACCTCTAGAACATAAACCATGAGCAATTATTAAAACTAAACATCTTTCTAATCCTCAGAAAGTAATATTTATTAATCCTGATAAAACAAGACCTATATGAGCTACTGAAGAAAAAGCTACTAATGACTTTAAATCTGTCTGACGTAAACATATCAATCTAACTACCACACCTCCAAACAATCTAATAGTAATTCACAAAATATTAAATTTTAGACCAACCTTTATTAATAAAGGCATTAAACGCAACAATCCATACCCCCCTAATTTAAGTAATACTCCTGCTAAAATTATAGACCCTGAAACAGGTGCTTCAACATGAGCTTTTGGTAATCATAAATGTAATAAATATATAGGTATTTTAACCAAAAAAGCTCCAATCATTCTAATATATCATAAAACACCTTTGATGGTTGGATCAAATAAAAATAATATCATATTTATATTTAATCTACCTCAAAAACCATATAACATAAAAATTCCTATTAATAAAGGTAACGAAGCAAATAATGTATAAAATAGCAAATAAACTCCAGCCTGTAACCGTTCAGGTTGGTATCCTCAACCAACAATTAATATTAAAGTAGGAATTAATCTAACTTCAAATGAAATATAAAATATTAATAAATCAATCACCGAAAAAGTTATATACAATGAAAATAATAATATAAAAATTAAAACAATAAAAATTAAAGAATTAAAATTAGACTTTAAAATCCCTGTTCTAGTTAAAACTATTAAAGAACAAATTCAAAAGGATAATAAAATTAATCTACCAGAAAGAATATCTCTTCCAAGCATATAACTCAAATGATTTAAATTTGCTATACTATAAAAATCAAACAAAAATATAAATGATATAACAAAAAATAAACCCTGAACCAACATTCAAAAATATCTTCTTAAGAAAAAGGGAATCATAAATATTATTATTATTAAAAATTTTAACATTGTAAAACATTAAAAGATGTAAAATAATCATTACCATGACTACGTACTAATGATACCAAAATAGAAAGCCCTAACGCCCCCTCACAAACAGCTAACGTTAAAAAAATTAAACTAAAAAAAATTTCAGAATTATAAGTCACCAATAAAAACATAAAGATAATAAAAATTCCTAATACTATATATTCCAATCTAAATAAAACTGACAATAAATGCTTCCGTTTAGACACAAAAACAATTATTCCACTAAAAACAACACTAGATCCAATTAAAATAAAAAAGTACAATAAATAATTCATTAGTTTTTATAATTTAAAATAAAATTTTGGTCTTGTAAATCAATTATAATCTCAACAGATTTAAAAACACATCAGAAAAAGGTTACACCACCATCTTTAACTTCCAAAGCTAATATTTTTAATAAACTATCCTCTGTTTATTATAATAACTTTATTACTTTCTATTCTAATTTTCTTAATTAACATTAATTTATTATTAATTAATAATCCTATTATAATAGGATTAACATTAATATTACAAACCATCTGCATTTCCATCTATACAGGAACTTTATATTCATCTTTTTGATTTTCTTATATTCTTTTCCTGATCTTCCTTGGTGGCCTTTTGGTTTTATTCATTTACATTGCTAGTTTAGCCTCAAACGAGCTATTTCTAGCTCCCTATAAAATAATTATCTTAATTATAATAATTATTATATTTATTACAATATTTATAAATATAGATCTTTTAATAATTCCAAATATTATTAGAAATGAAATAACAATTTCCATAAAAATAAATTATAATATTTTTATATCAATTTCAAAATTTTATATTAATAATATTGCCCCAACAACTATAATTTTAATTGTATATTTGTTTTTAACATTAATTATAACAGTTAAAATTACTAATATTTCATTAGGGCCTTTACGAAAACTAACCTAAATAATGTCAATACCAATTCGTAAAATTCACCCTTTATTAAAAATCATTAATAATGCCTTAATTGATTTACCTACTCCTATTAACATTTCAACATGATGAAACTTTGGGTCATTGCTAGGATTATGTTTAATTATTCAAACCTTAACAGGATTATTTCTAGCTATACACTTTACAGCCAACGTAGAAAATGCATTTAATAGAGTTATTCACATTTGTCGAGACGTAAACTATGGATGACTTCTACGAACCTTACATGCTAATGGAGCATCCTTTTTCTTCGTAGCTTTATATTTACATATTGGACGAGGAATTTATTATGCTTCATATATATATTTATATACTTGATCTATCGGAGTAATCATTTTATTTTTAGTAATAGCTACTGCCTTCGTTGGATATGTTCTACCATGAGGACAAATATCATTTTGAGGTGCTACCGTAATTACAAATCTTTTATCTGCAGTTCCATTTGTTGGAACAGAATTAGTTCAATGAGTTTGAGGAGGATTTGCAGTAGATAATGCAACCTTAACTCGATTTTTTACCTTTCATTTTCTTTTACCTTTTATTATTATAGGACTAACAATAATTCACCTGTTATTTTTACATCAAACTGGATCTAACAACCCTCTCGGTATATCAAGAGAAATAGATAAAATTCCATTTCATCCATATTTTTCATTCAAGGATATTGTGGGATTTATAATTCTAATTATGCTATTAACAACTGTCACATTACTAGAACCATACAAATTAGGAGACCCTGACAACTTTATCCCTGCAAATCCATTAGTTACTCCTGTACACATTCAACCTGAGTGATATTTTTTATTCGCCTATGCAATTTTGCGATCAATTCCTAATAAATTAGGAGGAGTAATTGCACTTGTACTTTCAATCTTAATTCTAATAATTTTACCATTTTATAACTTAAATATTATACGTGGTATACAATTTTTTCCAATAAATCAAATTATATTTTGATTTATACTTTCAATTGTAGTCTTATTAACTTGAATTGGAGCACGACCAGTAGAAGACCCATATATTTTAGTAGGTCAAATATTAACAATTATATATTTTATATATTATATCACTAACCCATTAATCAATAATTTATGAAATAAATTACTAAATTAACTGTTTAACTATTACAAGTTTATGTCTTGAAAACATAAAATAGCTATTAAATTTAGCTAACAGTTTTCTTAATTAAATTCAATTAACTGTTAAAGCAAAAGAAATTAACCCAATAAAAAAAAATAAATATACTAAAGACACTGGTAAAAAACTTTTCCAAGCTAAATACATCAATTTATCATAACGAAACCGAGGTAATGTTCCACGAGTTCAAATAAAAATAAAAGCAACTAAAACTAACTTAAAATAAAACATAATTCTATTAATATTTGATCCCAAAAAAATAATAGTAAACAACGTTCTCATAAACAAAATGCTAGCATACTCAGCCATAAAAATTAAAGCAAATCCTCCACTTCTGTATTCTACGTTAAAACCAGATACTAGTTCAGATTCACCTTCAGCAAAATCAAAAGGTGTCCGATTAGTTTCTGCTAAACATCTTGCTAATAAGCATATTCTTAAAGGAAATCTTAATATTAAAAATCATACATATTCCTGATACTCAATAAATTTAATTAAATTAAAATCCCCAATTAAAAAAATAAAAGACAACAAAATTAAAGCAAGACTAACTTCATAAGAAATAGTTTGAGCAACAGAACGAAGACCACCAAGAAGAGCATACTTTGAATTTGAAGACCAACCAGCTGCTAAAACTGTATACACTCCTAAACTTATACAACATAAAAAAAATATAAATCCTAAATTAAAATTTAATATATTAATTATATAAGGTATAACCATTCATACCACTAAAGACAAAAATAATCTAAATACAGGACTAAAATAATATGGTAAATAATTAGAAATAATAGGATAAGTTTGTCCTTTTGTAAAAAGCTTTACAGCATCAGCAAGTGGTTGAGGGATTCCTACAAACCCAACCTTATTAGGACCTTTTCGAACCTGAATATATCCTAAAACTTTCCGCTCTAGTAAAGTTAAAAAAGCAACACCAATTAAAACAAAAATTATTAATAATAAAACACTCAAAAAAGAAATTATATACTCTATATAAAACAATACTAACTGTATAATATTATACATAATAAGATTCTAAATCTGATGCAATTATCTGCCAAATTAGTAAATTAATTAAATTCATAAATAAAAAAATTTTTTTATATTTTGGTCCTTTCGTACTAAAAATATAATTTTTTATATTTGAGGATATAAACCAACCTGGCTTACGCCGGTCTGAACTCAGATCATGTAAGATTTTAAAGGTCGAACAGACCTTCCTTATAAAGCTACTACACCATTATAATTAATAGGACATCTTAATCCAACATCGAGGTCGCAACCCTTTTTATCGATTAGAACTCTCTAAAAAGATTACGCTGTTATCCCTAAGGTAACTTATTCTTTTAATCAAAAATTTTGGATCAACAAACATTTATATAAATAAATATAATAAAAAAAAAGAGATTTATATCTCTTCTAGTCGCCCCAACTAAATATAAACATAAAATATTTAATTATTACAATACTAACTTCAAAACCTTAAATTTATATTAAGATCTATAGGGTCTTATTGTCCTCCAAAATTATTTATTCCCTCCAGCTTTTTCACCAAAAAATTAAATTCTATATATCCTTAGGAGACAGTAGTTTTTTCATAAAACCATTCATTCCAGCCTCCAATTAAAAGACAAATTATTATGCTACCTTTGCACAGTCAAAATACTGCGGCCATTCAATAACTATCAGTGGGCAGGCCTGATCTTATATTCATTACATAAAACCATGTTTTTGATAAACAGGCGAAAAACTATTTTGCCAAATTCCTTCTAAAGATCTTAATATACAAAATACTTCAATAAATTTATATTATATACTAATTCTTACATTATTAATTAACATTTTAATTTTAATATTAATAATTTAATAATTCTTTAAAATACATTAAATCTTTATACAAAAACATACGTTATAACACTCATTATAATTTTAAAAACTTATAATCCTAAATTTATTATTTATTCATCATCTATTACTTATAAAATATAATTGAAGCTTATCCCTCAACCACTTGCTGATGCTGTAAAGCTTTTTACAAAAGAACAAACTTATCCTATTATTTTTACCTTCTACAACACAAATAAATTAAATTATCATCTTAAATAACCAGATATCATATTCAACGCATAACTTTTCATTACCATTATAATATTTTATATAACTTTACAACATTAATATATATATTATAATAAATCAAAATATTTCGGGACAAATAAATAATTATATAAATTTGAAAAACCCTGATACAAAAGGTACATAAATTTATTATTACTACCACATAACTTTTCTATAATATTTCATAAATTCCATAACTGTAACATAAAATTTTTATAATTTCTAAATTCCATACTAATATATAATAATATTTTAACCTTATAATTCTATTTATAATTTAATTTTATTAACTTTCAAAGTATACTGAATAACACAGATATCTTTTCAGTGTAAATGAAATGCTTATTTATACTTAAGCTTTACTCCGCTTATAAATCTAGATACACCTTCCAGTACACCTACTATGTTACGACTTTTCTCATTACTAAAAGAGAGTGAGGGCGATGTGTACATGTTTTAGAGTTAATTTTCATATTATTTTAATTTAAATTATTACAATCAAATCCACCTTCATATAAAAATTGAATTTTATAATCCATATAATTAATTATTTAATGTAACCCATTTCCACTTAATTATTGTTTGCACCTTGATCTGACATTATATCTTTATAATAATTAGAAAATTTTTATTCCTAAAAGAATATTCTTACGACAACGGTATACAAAATGTAGTTAACAAAATTAAGAAAGGTTCATCGAGGATTGTCGATTACGGAACAGGTTCCTCTGATTAAAATAAAACACCGCCAAATTCTTTAAGTTTCAAATTATTTTACTACCCAGGTAACCTAATATTTATTATCTAGAATAACAGGGTATCTAATCCTAGTTTATTAAAATCTAATTTTCATGACATATACAGGTAACTTAATTATATTATTAATAATATATAAATTTCACCCAACAAATATTATATGCATATATAACATAAATTACTACTTCTTATATAATTCACATTTAACCAACAATTCTAATCTAATTTCACGTATAACCGCGACTGCTGGCACGAACTTAATCAATCAATTTTACAAAATTAAATCTAAAATAACTTAATATTTAATATTAAATACTGCGACTTCTATTACTTTACCATCCAAATCATGAATATTATTAACACCCACTAAAATTTACATATAAATTCTTATAAAATTAGAATTCAAGCAAGAATCAAACTTTAATAAAAAAATATAAATATACAACCCATAGATAAAATAATTAAATTAATAAATTAAAAACCAAAATAGACCACTATAAAAAATAATCCCCCCCGGACCTTAAGCAATGGTATTTATACTAAAAACTTACGACATAGTTTTATATTTGTTGTTATTATTGTATTCTTTTTTGGAATATATAATAGTATTATTTTGACTATTTTAGTGACATCTTAAAGTCATTAATATTTTTGTTGTATATTTTGCCGTAAACAAATAATGATTAATGTATATTAATATATATATATATACTTTTATTATTATAAATTTTTTTTTTATTATTATATAATTATGTAAATAAATACATGTACAACAATACACAAATTTTTGTTAGACTACGATAATATATGCATTATATATTATAAATTTTTTTATAAGGAATATATAACTATATAATAGTATAAAATAAATTTTTATAATATATATATATACACATATAATATATATTAATGATGTATACTTCTTTTTACTTCACACAATATATAAATGTACAGAAATGACATAGATCCTTTAGCCCTTCACTTTATAGTAATTATATTACCTTTAGAATAATCTATTATTATATATATATATATACAAAACCCATATTTATTTGTTCAAAATAATGAAATTAAATTTAATTATAAAACAAAAACCATCACCCCAAACTTTTTTATTAAAGAAAAAAGAA